CTGTTGCTTTAGCTTTACTCACGTCAGTAGCATATTTCTATGCGGGTCTTTCCAAAAAAGGATTAGGGTATTTCAGTAAATACATTCAACCAACTCCAATTCTTTTACCCATTAACATTTTAGAGGATTTCACAAAACCCTTATCACTTAGTTTTCGACTTTTCGGGAATATATTAGCTGATGAATTAGTAGTTGTTGTTCTTGTTTCTTTAGTCCCTTTAGTCGTTCCTATACCTGTCATGTTCCTTGGATTATTTACAAGTGGGATTCAAGCTCTTATTTTTGCAACTTTAGCTGCGGCTTATATAGGCGAATCCATGGAGGGTCATCATTGACTAGTTTTTGAATAGTCTAGCCCCTTTTTTAGCTTAGTCCAAGGCAATGTATGCGCAACTCACGATAATCTACTTATTTAGGGACCCTAAATATACAAATACGACGATCTAGAGTAATAACAAAAAAGATTACGATATTAAAGAATTGTAATAAAAAAAGGAAAGAGATCTAATCTAAAAGATCTTTTTCCTAAAATCCCGGTTTGGTCCATTTTTGTTATTACTTATATTTATATCATATATACCTTCAATCAATATTATCTTTATATTGATATTGTTTTTGTTTATTCAATTTCAATATTCAATATTATGAGTCCTAATTAGAATAGGAATTTTTATGGTATCAATTTAGGGTTAGGGTCTATGATTTAAAAAGCTGTTCTTTCTATAGAATGATTCCCATTTTAGTCGATTTCATTCAATTCAATGATTTACCAAAATAAATTCTTATTATTTATTAATAATTTATTAATAAATAATAAATAAAATAAATTGCATGAACTTAGCTCAATCAAATACTGGATTTTTTATTTTTATGCAATGATTTAGTCTAATGAATTTGTCCGTTTAGATTGTGAGATAATGATAAATAAAAGGAAGAGACGAATTTACAAAAAACGATATTCAAAAAAAATGATTAGGAAAAAAAAAGGGGGGGGGGTAGAATTAGGTATATGGAATCTAATTGGCTATAAGACAGCTCTTGTCTATCCTTTGAGGAATAATTCTAGAATCCAATTGAATCTAAGATATGAATAGTTGGTTTACGTTATGTAAGAAACACACGTATATGAGATATTAGATATTGACTAGTTATATACGAATTCAAAATATATCTAATCCAGCCTACTATTGTGGATTTAGATAGGGATCCCAATAGAAGAATCGAAGTTCTTCTGTTTCGTCTTTGACTCTGAATTGAATGAATAAAGAGATAAAATAAAGACAAAAACGAAGAATTGAAAGCAAAGAATGGAATGGGTTGGAAAAAAGAAATGGAAGAACAAAGTATGCGCGGATTAACAAAAATCCAGTGGATAGGAACTAAAAAAAAGATATCGAAATGGTTCTGACGGTTCAATAATCTTCTCACTTCCATTCGGAGTTCTTAGTTACTTCGGCAGGTTGAATCTTAGCGATGGAATAATATAATTAAGTCAAAATTCATTGGATGATTGTATCATTAACCATTTCTTTATTTTGGTGCGAGGAACTTATCATGAATCCACTGATTTCTGCCGCTTCCGTTATTGCTGCTGGGTTGGCTGTCGGGCTTGCTTCTATTGGACCTGGAGTTGGTCAAGGTACTGCTGCGGGCCAAGCTGTAGAAGGTATCGCGAGACAACCCGAGGCAGAGGGAAAAATACGAGGTACTTTATTGCTTAGTTTGGCTTTTATGGAAGCTTTAACAATTTATGGGCTGGTTGTAGCATTGGCACTTTTATTTGCAAATCCCTTTGTTTAATCCTATAAACTAAACATGAGAATTTTGTATTTTTTTTTCTTATTTTTTAGAATAATAGAAATAGGATAGAATAGAATAAATGGAACAAGGAGTCAAAGTGATATAATACAAAAAAAAGAACCGAGTTCTTTTTTTTTTTAGTCTATCTAAAATAAAATAGGAGATCATATGAAAAATGTAACCGATTCTTTCGTTTCCTTGGGTCACTGGCCATCCGCCGGGAGTTTCGGGGTTAATACCGATATTTTAGCAACAAATCCAATAAATCTAAGTGTAGTCCTTGGTGTATTGATCTTTTTTGGAAAGGGAGTGTGTGCGAGTTGTTTATTTCAAGAATAGGCTGGATTCACCCAGTTGTACTTTTTTTCATTATAACTAGGAAAGAAAAGAGTGCACGATCCCGCGAATTACTTCTGAATAAATTTGAAAAATCATATTTAAGAACCATAGCATTTCGTGATTCATTGGTACATCGACTTTGATTCTCTATTAACCAATAATCTGGGACCGTTAACATGGTTAAGGCCAAATCGTTTGAAGTTCAGATGCAGCAGGGTACTCTTTCTACTACTATGTTACTAAATACAAAAAGATTTTCAAAACAAAAAAGTTTTTTCGATATAAAACACTCATGTCGATAAAACGATTTGAGCCCCTTTTTCCAATGCTGAATCGATGACCTATGTATAAAGGGAGAAGA